ATTAATCAAAATTTCATGTGTTTTTTTTTTTTTTTTTTATATTTATACAAATTTTTTTGAAAATAGTCAAAAATTTTTAATAGTAATTTTTTAAATTAAATAATACATTAAAGTATTAATTTTAAAATAATTATTAAAATTTTTTAAATAATTAAATTTTTCTATATAGATATATATTTAAATGTAAATTTACAACTATATATAAATATATAAATATATAATAATTTATTAGATTTATATTAATTTATATAAATTCAAAGAATATTTAGATAAATCTTTTATATATAGATTTTTTTTTACTATATTTGTAATGATTTTTGGATTGCGAAATTTTTTATTTAAATTGTTAGCTATATAATAATATATTAAATATTTATATATATATATATATCTATTAATCTAGAACTAGTATACAAAAATTTTTTAAAAAAAAATTAATTTTTTAATATTATTATGTTTTCTTTTTAACTATATTTTTAAAATTTTAAAAAAAAAAAAAAAAAAACACAAGGAACTTTTATAAGTTGCTAAATTGATGTAATTTGATTATTATTATTGGTTGTATATATTTAATAAATTTTAATTATTTTAATAAAATTATATTAATTATTTTAAAAATTTTTAATTTGATTATTATTAAATTAATTTAATTAAAATTATTTTATTATTTTTTGTTAATTTTTTGGAGATTGTGATTTTTTCAAATTATTAATTTTATTAATTATATTATTTAAAATATTACTTAATTGTATTATTTATTATAAAATTATTAATATTTTTTTTTTAGAGATTGTTTTTATTAAATTTTATAAAATTGTATAAAATATTTAAATTTATTTTTATTTTAAAATTAAAATAAAAATTTAATTGTTGGGGTTTATTTTATATAAAATTTCAGATTTAGTGATTAATAAAAATTATTTCAGTTAATTTTTATATTTTAGAAATTAAAAATTATAAAAAATTATTAATTATAAATTTATAAATTAGATTATTAATCAAAATTAATTAAATTAATTTTATAAAGTTTTATTTTGGCTTAAAAATTTATTATTAATTTGATTTATATGTAAATTTTTGTGTGAAATTTGATTAATTTTAAAAATTAATTAAATTATAAATTATAATCACAGTAATTAATTTTATAAATTAAAGAAATTTAGATATAGTAATATTAAAGAGTATAGATAAAATTGGTGCCAGCAATCGCGGTTATACCAATTATGCAAATAAATTTTTTTAGTAAAAGTTAAATTTGTTTTTTTTAAATATAATTAAATTTATTAAGTGAAATTTTAAATTTAAATTTTTTATAAAATAATTAATTGAAGCTTGAAAATTTTAATGAAAAACTAGGATTAGATACCCTATTATTTAAAATGTATATAAATAATATTAAAGTAGTAATAGTTATGTTCTTGAAACTTAAAAAATTTGGCGGTATTTTAGTCTATCCAGAGGAACCTGTTTAGTAATCGATAATCCACGATGGACCTTACATAAATTTGTAATCAGTTTATATACCGTCGTTATCAGAATATTTTATAAGAATAATAATATTCAATAATTTTTATAAAAATTTATATCAGATCAAGGTGTAGCTTATATTTATGTTATAATGGGTTACAATAAATTTATTTAAACGAATAAAATTATGAAAAAATTTTTGAAGGTGGATTTGGTTGTAAAATTATAAAGATTAATAATTTGATTTTAGCTCTAAAATATGTACACATCGCCCGTCGCTCTTATTATTAAGGTAAGATAAGTCGTAACATAGTAGATGTACTGGAAAGTGTATCTAGAATGACAATTTAAAGCTTATTTAGTAAAGCATTTCATTTACATTGAAAAGATTTTTGTGCAAATCAATTTAAATTGATTAGATTTTATTTATTAATTTTTTATATTTTTAAATAGATTATTAAAAATAATTATATAATAAAAAGTTTTAGTATTGTTTAAAGAAAAAATAAATTTAATTATAGTTTATTAGTATTGTAAAAGAAAATTGAAATAAATTGAAAAATTTTTATAAAAAAAGAAAATTTAATTTATTGTACCTTGTGTATCAGTGTTTATCAAATAAAAAATATTTAAAATATTTTTCTCGATTTTAAAAGAGTTAATGTAATATTAAAGTTAATGTAGTAAAATTATTTTTAATATTACATTAGAAATGAAATGTTATTCGTTTTTAAAGGTATCTAGTTTTTCAAGAAATGAATTTAATTCAGAATTTATAAATTTATTTAATAAATTTTTTAATTAAATAATTTATAAATTTAATATTTTATGGGATAAGCTATAAAATAAATTTTTATAAATAATAAATAATATTTAATAAATATATGCTTAGAATTAGCAATTGTTTTAAATTATGTTATAATTTATTTTATAATATAAATTATTTTTTATATTTTAAATATTTATTGAAATTTTAATTTTAATTAATTAAATTAATTAATAATGATAAAATTAGTATAAAAGTTTGTATTTATATATAAATTTAAGTGAAAAGTTTAAATAAAGAATTCGGCAAAATTAATATCCGCCTGTTTAACAAAAACATGTCTTTTTGAATTTAATTTAAAGTCTAACCTGCCCACTGAATTATTTAAATGGCCGCAGTATTCTAACTGTGCAAAGGTAGCATAATCATTAGTCTTTTAATTGAAGGCTGGAATGAATGGTTGGACGAGATATTAACTGTTTCATTTAAAATTTTTTTAGAATTTTATTTTTTAGTCAAAAAGCTAAAATTTAATTAAAAGACGAGAAGACCCTATAAATCTTTATACTTTATTTATTTTAAATGTAAAGGTTATTTTTTTTATAATAAAATAAAGTATTTTATTGGGGTGATATTAAAATTTAAAAAACTTTTAATTTGATTAAATCATTAATTTATGAATAGTTGATCCATTAATAATGATTAAAAATTTAAGTTACTTTAGGGATAACAGCGTAATTTTTTTGGAGAGTTCTTATCGATAAAAAAGATTGCGACCTCGATGTTGGATTAAGATATAATTTTGGGTGTAGCCGTTCAAATTTTAAGTCTGTTCGACTTTTAAATTCTTACATGATCTGAGTTCAGACCGGCGTAAGCCAGGTTGGTTTCTATCTTTAATAAATTATAATATTTTAGTACGAAAGGACCAAATATTAAAATAATTATATTTTTATGTTGAATATCATTAAATTAAATGCTATTTTGGCAGATTAGTGCAATAAATTTAGAATTTATTTATGTAAATTTATTTACAAATAGTACTTGTTATATATAGAATTAGTTATGTCTTTAATTGGAAGCTTATTATTAATTATTTGTGTATTAGTGAGAGTTGCATTTTTAACTTTATTAGAACGTAAAGTTTTAGGTTATATTCAAATTCGAAAAGGACCTAATAAAGTTGGTTTAATAGGTGTACCTCAACCTTTTTGTGATGCAATTAAATTATTTACAAAAGAACAAACTTATCCTTTATTATCAAATTATTTAAGTTATTATATTTCACCAATTTTATCTTTATTTTTGTCATTGGTTGTGTGAATATGTATACCCTTTTTTGTAAAATTATATTCATTTAATTTAAGAGGTTTATTTTTTTTATGTTGTACTAGCCTAGGAGTTTATACTGTTATGGTAGCTGGTTGATCTTCAAATTCAAATTATGCTTTATTAGGAGGTTTACGTGCAGTTGCTCAAACTATTTCTTATGAAGTTAGTTTAGCTTTAATTTTATTGTCTTTTGTTTTTTTAATCGGAAGTTATAATTTTTTATATTTTTATTATTATCAGATTTATTTATGGTTTTTAGTAATTTTATTTCCAATAGCTTTAATTTGATTAACAATTTCTTTAGCAGAAACTAATCGAACTCCATTTGATTTTGCTGAAGGAGAATCAGAATTAGTTTCAGGGTTTAATGTAGAATATAGAAGAGGGGGATTTGCATTAATTTTTTTAGCTGAATATGCAAGAATTTTATTTATAAGTATATTATTTTGTGTAATTTTTTTGGGGTGTGATGTTTTTAATTTATTATTTTATTTAAAATTAATAATTATCTCTTTTGTATTTATTTGAGTTCGAGGGACTTTACCACGATTTCGGTATGATAAATTAATATATTTGGCTTGAAAATGTTTTTTATCTTTTTCTTTAAATTATTTATTATTTTTTATTGGGTTTAAAATTTTAGTATTTTCTTTATTGTAGAGAATTAAAATTAGTAAAGTTAATAGTTAATAAGATAACTATCTTATGTTTTCAAAACATATGCTTATTCAAGCTCATTAACTAATTTAATAAATTATCTCATCATTTATTTACAATTGGGTTGATTAAATAATATAAAAAGTAAATTACTGTCAAAATTTGTCCAATTAAAACATAAGGTTCCTCTACAGGGCGAGCTCCGATTCAAGTTAATAAAATTACTGTAACTACTATAATTCAAAATAATATTTGATTAATAGGGTAGAATTGAATTCCTCGGAATTTACTTAAGTTATAAAATGGAAGAATTATTAAAATAGCAATTGATAAAACTAAAGCAATTACTCCTCCTAATTTATTAGGAATTGATCGAAGAATTGCATAGGCGAATAAAAAATATCATTCAGGTTGAATATGTGCTGGTGTTACAAGAGGGTTGGCAGGGATGAAATTATCAGGATCTCCTAGTAAATTAGGGTTAATTAAAATTAAAGAAATTAATAAAAAAATTATAATAATGAATCCGACGATATCCTTATATGTAAAATAAGGGTGAAATGGAATTTTGTCAACATTTGAATTTAAACCAATTGGGTTATTTGATCCTGTTTGGTGTAAAAATAATAAGTGAATTATTGTTATTGCAAGAACGATAAAAGGTAAAATAAAATGAAAAGTAAAAAATCGTGTTAAAGTTGCATTGTCTACCGCGAATCCTCCTCAAATTCATTGTACTAAATCAATTCCTAAATAAGGAACAGCAGATAATAAATTTGTAATTACTGTTGCTCCTCAGAATGATATTTGTCCTCAAGGTAAAACATAACCTATAAAAGCAGTTCCTATTACTAAAAATAGAATAATTACTCCAATTATTCATGTTGGAGTGAATATGTATGAACCGTAGTAGATTCCTCGTCCTACATGTAAATAAATGCAAATAAAAAAAAAAGAAGCTCCGTTAGCGTGTATTGTTCGTAATAATCATCCATAATTTACATCACGACAAATATGGTTAACTCTATTAAATGCTGTATTTACATCAGCTGTGTAATGTATAGCTAAAAATAACCCTGTTAAAATTTGGATAATTAAACATAATCCTAATAAAGATCCAAAATTTCATCATGAAGAAATATTAATTGGAGCAGGTAGATCAACTAAAGCATTATTAGCAATTTTAAATAAAGGGTGAGAAGTTCGTATAGGTTTATTCATTAATTTATAAGACGTAATGGTCCTTTAAATATTTTTGTAATTTTTACAACTACAATTAATGTAATTAATAAATAATTTATTAATAAAATTGTTATAAAATTTGTTGGAAAATTATAAAGTTTATTTAAAGAAAGAGAATTTTCAGAAAAATAAGAGGAAATAATATCAATATTTTGTATTTCGTTATTTGTAAAAAATAAAGTAAAATAATTTTTATCTAGAAATAAAATAATTATTAATATTAATATAAATATTATAAAACAAATTATTGTTAATTTAATTGAAAGATTAAATATTTCGTTTGATGCTAAAGATGTAACATAAATAAAAAGAACTAATATACCTCCTAAAAAAATTAAAAATAAGATATAAGAAAATCAAAAAGTTTTTGTTATTAGTCCTGAGATTAAACAAATTAAAATTGTTTGGATTAACAATGTTAAACCTATAGCTAGTGGGTGGATTATATTTATGAAAATAATTGATGTTAAAAAAATTAGCAAATAAAGAGTTAATTGAAGAATTTCAAGAAATAGTTTATATAAAATATTAATTTTGGGGATTAATGATAAAGAAATTCTTTTTTCTTGAAGTTTTAAAAAATATAATTTTATTTTTGGTATACAAGACCAATGTTTTTATTAAACTATTAAAACTAATGATTATAATTTTATATTGAAGTTTACCAATAATTTTATTTATTTTTGGTTTATTTTGTTTTGTCTCAAATCGTAAACATTTACTTTCTATACTATTAAGATTAGAATTTATTGTTTTAATTTTATTTTATTTTTTATTTATATATTTAAATATATTAAATTATGAAAATTATTTTAGAATAATATTTTTAACTTTTAGAGTATGTGAAGGAGCTTTAGGTTTATCAATTTTAGTTTCTATAATTCGAACACATGGAAATGATTATTTTCAATCTTTTAGAATTATATAATGTTGAAATTAATTTTATTTTTAATTTTTTTATGCCCAATTTGTTTTATAAATAATATATTTTGAATGGTACAAATTTTATTATTTTTTATGAGTTTTATTATATTATTGATAAATAATTTTTTTAGATATTGAAGAAGAATTTCTTATTTTTTAGGGGGTGATGTTTTATCTTATGGGTTAATTTTATTATCATTATGAATTTGTTCATTAATAATTACTGCAAGTGAAAGAGTTAATAAATATAATAATTATAAAAATTTATTTTTATTAAATGTAGTTTTATTATTATTATTATTAGTACTTACATTTAGAAGAATAAGATTATTTATGTTTTATTTGTTTTTTGAAAGAAGTTTAATTCCAACTTTGTTTTTAATTTTGGGGTGAGGGTATCAACCAGAACGTTTACAAGCTGGAATTTATTTATTATTTTATACCTTATTAGTATCTTTACCTATATTAATTGGAATTTTTTATTTAATAAATAAAATGGGAACAATAAATTTTTATTTAATAAATAATTTTATATTTAATTATGATTTACTTTATTTTTGTATAATATGCGCATTTTTAGTAAAAATACCAATATTTTTAGTTCATTTATGATTGCCTAAGGCTCATGTTGAAGCTCCTGTGTCTGGGTCAATAATTTTGGCTGGAATTATATTAAAATTAGGAGGTTACGGTATATTACGAGTTTTAAGAATTATACAATTTATTAATTTAAAATATAGAGTGATTTGAATTAGAGTAAGACTAATTGGTGGAGTTTTAGTAAGATTAGTATGTTTACGACAAACTGATTTAAAGGCATTGATTGCTTACTCTTCTGTTGCTCATATAGGTATTGTATTAGCTGGTTTATTAACAATAACAAATTGAGGTTTATGTGGTTCTTATAGATTAATAATTGCTCATGGGCTTTGTTCGTCTGGGTTATTTTGTCTTGCTAATATCTCATATGAGCGTTTAAACAGACGAAGTTTATTAATTAATAAAGGGTTATTAAATTTTATACCAGCTATAGCTTTATGGTGATTTTTGTTAAGTTCGTCAAATATAGCGGCTCCTCCTACATTAAATTTATTAGGTGAAATTTCTTTATTAAATAGAATTGTTTCTTGATCATGAATTTCTATAATTATATTATCTTTTTTATCATTTTTTAGAGCAGCTTATACTCTTTATTTATATTCGTTTAGTCAACACGGAAAAATTTTTTCTGGTTGTTATTCTTTTAGAGGAGGTAAAATTCGTGAATATTTTTTATTAATTTTGCATTGGTTACCTTTAAATTTATTAATTTTGAAAAGTGATATTTGTATATTATGATTATGTTTAAATAGTTTAAAAAAAATACTAATTTGTGATGTTAGTGATATGATATATCATTTTAGACCGTGAAATATTTATCAATTTGTAGAATTAGATTTGTTATTTAATTTTAATTAGAATTTCATGTTTTTTATTAAGATTAAATTTTTTATTAAATGATATAGTTTATTTTATTGAATGAGAGGTAGTTTCTTTAAATTCAATTTCAATTGTCATGACTATTTTATTTGACTGGATAAGATTATTATTTATATCATTTGTTTTAATAATTGCTTCTTTAGTGATTTATTATAGAAAAGAATATATAATAAGTGATGTAAATTTAAATCGTTTTATTATATTAGTTTTAATATTTGTATTATCAATAATATTATTAATCATTAGTCCTAATTTAATTAGAATTTTATTAGGGTGAGATGGTTTAGGATTAGTATCTTATTGTTTAGTTATTTATTTTCAAAATATTAAATCTTATAATGCTGGAATATTAACTGCTTTATCTAACCGAATTGGGGATGTTGCTTTGTTATTAGCAATTGCTTGAATATTAAATTATGGGGGGTGAAATTATATTTTTTATTTAGAAGTTATAAAAAATGAATATGAAATAATAATTATTGGTTGATTAGTAATATTAGCGGCTATAACAAAAAGAGCTCAAATTCCTTTTTCTTCGTGATTACCTGCTGCTATAGCTGCACCAACACCTGTTTCTGCTTTAGTCCATTCTTCAACTTTAGTAACAGCTGGTGTTTATTTATTAATTCGATTTAATATTTTATTAGTTGATTCTTGAATAGGGAGATTTTTGTTGTTATTATCGGGGTTGACAATATTTATAGCTGGGTTAGGAGCAAATTTTGAGTTTGATTTAAAAAAAATTATTGCATTATCTACATTAAGTCAGTTAGGTTTAATAATAAGAATCTTATCAATAGGGTTTTATAAATTAGCTATATTTCATTTATTAACTCATGCTTTATTTAAAGCTTTATTGTTTATATGTGCTGGTGCAATTATTCATAATATAAACAATTCTCAAGATATTCGTTTAATAGGAGGGTTAAGAATTCATATACCTTTAACATCAGCTTGTTTTAATGTCTCAAATTTAGCTTTGTGTGGTATACCTTTTTTAGCTGGATTTTATTCAAAAGATTTAATTTTAGAAATTGTTATAATTAATCATGTAAATATATTTTCTTTTTTTTTATACTTTTTTTCAACTGGTTTAACAGTTTGTTATTCTTTTCGGTTAGTTTATTATTCAATAACAGGGGATTTAAATTGTAGAAGTTTAAATATATTAAATGATGAAGGTTGAGTTATATTGCGAGGTATATGCGGTTTATTAGTTATAAGAATTATTGGAGGAAGAATATTAAATTGATTAATTTTTATAACTCCGGATATAATTTGTTTACCAATTTATATAAAATTATTAATTTTATTAGTATGTATTATAGGGGGTTTATTTGGTTATTTAATTTCTTTAAGAAATTTATACAGAATTAATAAATCTTATAATTTTTATAATTTAACAAATTTTATAGGTTCTATATGGTTTATACCGTATTTAAGAACTTATTGAATTATTTATTTTCCTTTAAATTGTGGTCAAGTTGTTTATAAAAGATTTGATCAAGGTTGGTCTGAATATTTTGGGGGGCAACATTTATATAAAAAATTAGTTAATTATTCTCAATTTTTATTTTTAATTCATAATAATAGATTAAAAATTTATTTAATATTATTTGTTTTATGAATTTTAATTTTAATAATTTTTTTTACATTCATTTAATACCTAAATAGCTTATATTTAGAGTATGACACTGAAGATGTTATGGAGATAGTTTTATCTTTAGGTATAGTGAATTTATTTTAGTAATTTATAAAAAAAATAAATTTTATTCTTACAATGAAAATGTAAAGTTTTTTTTAAACTATATAAATAGAAATGTAAATGGAATTAAACCATTAAAAGAAAAAAGTTAGCAGCTTTTACTTGAACACCACATTTCCTTAATTGGAAAAATATTTCAATTTTATCATTAACAATGATATGCCTCTATTTTGGCTTCAATTAAAGAATAAGGGTAAATTTACCTAAGATTAGGTCGAAACTAAATGCAATATATCGCTTCATATTCTTATGATTTATATATATATAAATATATTGTATATAAGATAGATTGAAAATTCAATACTTTTTGAATGCAAATCAAATGTTATAATTAACTACAATCCTTTATATTTATTCATAAATAAATTAATTTGATCAGTTTAATATACCTTGGTTTCATTCATGATAAAGTCCAATTAATAAAATTAAAATGAAAATTACAGAAGTTATTGATCAAATGATAAGATTAGAGAATTTAAAAATAATAATTATTGGTAAAATTAATGCAATTTCTACATCAAAAATTAAAAAAATAATTGTAATTAAAAAAAAGCGTAAAGAAAATGGTAGTCGAGATGAAGATTTAGGGTCAAATCCGCATTCAAATGGAGAACTTTTTTCTCGATCTACTAGAGATTTTTTTGATAAAATTGATGCTAAAATTATCACTAATAATGAAATTATTATAATAATAATTGCAATTGAAATAATTGAAAAAATTATCTATACTATTAATAATAGACCTTATGATTGGAAGTCATATATACTTTTATACTATATAGATTATTTTAAATTAATTAACCTCCTCATCAGTAAATTGTGATATATAAAAATAATCACACAACATCAACAAAATGTCAATATCAAGCTGCTGCTTCAAATCCAAAATGATGATTTTTTGAGAAATGATTATTTAAATGACGTAATAAACATACTAGTAAAAAAGTTGTTCCAATTAAAACGTGGACTCCATGGAATCCAGTTGCTATAAAAAAAGTTGATCCATAAACAGAATCTGCAATTGTGAATGGGGCTTCAATGTATTCATATGCTTGAAGAATTGTAAAATAAATTCCTAAAATTACTGTAAAAAATAAACCTTGAGTAGTTTGAGAATGATTTCTTTCTATTAAGCTATGATGTGCCCATGTAACAGTTACCCCTGATGTTAATAAAATTGCTGTATTAAGGAGAGGAATTTGAAATGGATTAAATGAAATAATTCCTATCGGAGGTCATGAAGCTCCAAGTTCAATTGCTGGTGATAATCTTCTGTGGAAAAATGCTCAAAAAAATCTTACGAAAAATAAAATTTCTGATAAAATAAATAAAATCATTCCTCATCGTAAACCAATAGTTACTGCATAAGTATGGAGACCTTGGTAAGTTCCTTCACGTGATACATCACGTCATCATTGGTAAACAGTAAGAATTGTAATAATATTACCTAATAAAAATAAAGAAGAATCGTATTGATGAAATCATTTAATTATTCCTGAAACAGTTGTTATTGCTCCAATAGCCCCTGTTAAAGGTCATGGTCTGTAGTCAACAAGATGAAAAGGATGATTTGAATGTGTAGACATTAATTATATTAATTTACTTCTCTAGAATATAAAGTTCTTAAGACTGCGAATACATAAGATTGAATTATAGCTACAGCTGATTCTAGAACTAATAAAGCAATTTGCCCAATTAATAAAAATGACACTAATATATAAGATATTGAAGGCCCTGTATTTCCTAATAAAGTTAAAAGTAAGTGTCCTGCAATTATATTAGCTGTTAATCGTACTGCTAAAGTTCCTGGTCGAATAATATTTCTGATAGTTTCAATACATACTATAAAAGGTATAAGAATAGCAGGAGTTCCTTGTGGGACTAAATGAGCAAATATATGTTGAGTATGATTAATTCAACCATAAACAATAAATGATAATCATAAAGGTAGTGCTAAAGTTAAAGTTAAAGTTAAGTGACTTGTTCTTGTAAAAATGTAAGGAAATAAACCTATAAAATTATTAAATAAAATTAATGAAAATAAAGAAATAAAAATAAATGTAGATCCATTATGACCTGAAGGCCCTAAAAGTGTTTTAAATTCTTTGTGAAGAGTTAAAAGAATTGAGTTTCAAAAAATATTTAAGCGTGAAGGTATAAGTCAGTAAATTGAAGGAATTATTAAAAGTCCTAGGAAAGTTCTTACTCAATTTAATGAAATACCGAAAATAGCTGAAGGGTCAAATACAGAAAATAAATTAGTTATCATTTTCAATTTATTGAATTTAATTTAATATTATTTAATTCATTTAATTTAGGTGATGAAGGCATATATGAGTAATAATTTAATGAACAAAAGATAATAAAAGTAATTGTAAAGATAAAAAATAATAAAAGTCATCTAATAGGAGCTATTTGAGGAATTAAAAAATATTAATAATTTAATAATTTTAGTTTGACATACTAATGTTATAATTTAACTAATTTTTTCACAAAAAGTAATTGCTAATTTACTATAAAATGGTTTAAGAGACCAGTACTTGCTTTCAGTCATTTTGTGATGAATTTATATTTCTTGAAATTCATTTAATAAAATAATTAACAGGGACACTTTCAATTACGATTGGTATAAAACTATGGTTTGCTCCACAAATTTCTGAACATTGGCCGTAAAATAAACCTGGTCGATTTATGAAAAAATTAGTTTGATTTAATCGTCCAGGAGTTCCATCAACTTTTACCCCTAAAGCTGGGATTGTTCATGAATGAATAACATCTGCTGCTGTTACTAAAATACGAATTTGTGAATTTATAGGTAATACAATTCGGTTATCAACATCTAGTAAACGAAATCTATCAATTGAAAGTTCATTTGTTGGGATTATATACGAATCAAATTCAATATTATTAAAATCTGAATATTCGTAACTTCAATATCATTGATGTCCGATTCTTTTTAAAGTTACAGAAGGTTCATTAATTTCATCTAAAAGATACAATAATCGTAGTGAAGGTAAAGCAATAAATAAAAGAATAATAGCAGGTAAAATTGTTCAAATTATTTCAATTAATTGACCATGTAAAAGAAACCGGTTTACATAATTATTAAAAAATAGTATAAATATTAAATATCCTACTAATACAGTAATTATAACTAAAATTAATAAAGCATGATCATGAAAAAAAGTTAATTGTTCTATTAAAGGTGAGGCTCTATCTTGTAGTCCTAAATTAGCTCATGTTGACATTTATTAGTTTCTAATAAAAGTAAATTACTTTATATATGGAGCTTAAATCCATTGCACTAGTCTGCCATATTAGAAATATTAATTAGTTAATAAAGGTAATTCAGAATAGCTATGTTCAGCAGGCGGTGTATTTTGGTATCATTCAATTGAAGAATTTAATTGAGTTGGATAAATTACTTGACGTTGTGAAACTAATCTTTCTCAGATAATGTAGAAAAAAAATAAAATTCCTAATAATGAAATTGAAGACCCAATTGTTGAAATTACATTTCATGTTGTGTAGGCGTCGGGGTAATCTGAGTATCGTCGAGGTATACCAGCTAAACCTAAAAAATGTTGAGGGAAAAAAGTTAAATTTACACCAATAAATATAATAATAAATTGTCTCTTTAATCACTTATTATTTAAAGTTAATCCTGTAAATAAAGGGTATCAATGAATAAATCCAGCTATAATTGCAAATACAGCTCCTATTGAAAGGACGTAGTGAAAATGAGCAACTACATAATATGTGTCATGTAAAATAATATCTACTGAAGAATTTGCTAAAACTACTCCTGTTAAACCTCCAACAGTAAATAAAAATACAAATCCTAAAGCTCATAAAATTGCAGGAGAATATGTTAATTGAGTTCCGTGTAAAGTTGCTAATCATCTAAAAATTTTAATTCCTGTTGGAACAGCAATAATTATAGTTGCTGAAGTAAAGTAAGCTCGTGTATCTACATCTATACCAACTGTAAATATATGATGAGCTCAAACAATAAATCCTAGTAATCCAATTGCTAGTATAGCATAAATTATACCTAAAGATCCAAAAGTTTCCTTTTTTCCTGATTCTTGTCTAATAATGTGAGAAATTATACCAAATCCAGGTAAAATTAAAATATAAACTTCTGGGTGACCAAAAAATCAAAATAAATGTTGGTAAAGAATTGGGTCTCCTCCTCCTGCTGGATCAAAAAAAGAAGTATTTAAGTTTCGGTCAGTTAATAATATTGTAATTGCTCCAGCTAAAACAGGAAGAGAAAGAAGTAGTAATAAAGCTGTAATTACTACAGATCATACAAATAAAGGTATTCGATCTAAAGTAATTCCCGTTGATCGTATATTAATAACTGTTGTAATGAAATTTACAGCTCCTAGAATTGATGAAATACCGGCTAAATGTAAAGAGAAAATTGCTAAATCTACTGAAGCTCCACCATGAGCAATTCCTGAAGATAAAGGTGGGTAAACAGTTCAACCTGTTCCAGCTCCGTTTTCAACTATACTTCTCACTAATAAAAGGGATAAAGCAGGGGGTAGTAATCAAAATCTTATATTATTTATTCGTGGAAAAGCTATATCAGGAGCTCCAAGTATTAATGGAACTAATCAATTTCCAAATCCTCCAATTATAATTGGTATAACTATAAAAAAAATTATAACAAAAGCATGAGCTGTTACAATTACGTTATAAATTTGGTCATCCCCAATTAATGCTCCCGGGTGTCCTAATTCAGCTCGAATTAAAATTCTTAAAGAAGTTCCCACTATACCAGCTCAAGCCCCAAAGATAAAATATAAAGTTCCAATATCTTTATGATTTGTTGAAAATAACCATTGTCGCGATTAAGTGGCTGAAATTTAGGCGATAGATTGTAAATCTATATATAAGAGTTATTCTCTTCTTAATCATAAAATTTTTAAAACTTATATTAATTTAGTCTTATAGTCAAAATAATGATATCAAACTGCAATTTTGAAGGTGTAAATTTTACTAAGGCTTAAAGGATAATCCTATATTTACAGCTTTGAAGGCTAACAGTTTATTTAACTTAAAGCCTTACTTTAAAATATAGAATAAAATATTGAAATTAAAAATAAACCAAAAATTGAAAAAAACGAAAATATTAAATATAATTTTATTGATAAATGATTAAATTGTGAGTTTATCAATCAATTATTTTCAAAATAATTTAATATAAATGCAGAATAACAAATTCGTAAGTAAAAAAATAAAGTAATCAATGTTGATATTAGCAATAAAAATAATTGAAAATATTGATTACAATAAGTTAATTGTTGAATTACAATTCATTTTGGTAAAAATCCTAAAAACGGAGGTAATCCTCCTAGGGATAAAAAATTTATAAATAAAGTAAATTTAATAATTTTATTATGTGTAAATAAAGAAAATAATTGGTTTAAATGGAATATTTTAAAAATATTGAATATAAAAGTTAATGTAATTGATAAAAATGAATAAAATAAAAAATAAATTAATCAAATTGATTCACTAATTATTAAAGCTCTTAATATTCATCCAAGATGATTAATTGAAGAATATGCTATTAATTTTCGTAAAGAAGTTTGGTTTAATCCTCCGATAGCTCCAATGAAAATAGATAAGATTACTCTAATAATTAAAATATTTTTTAAGTTTAAATAAGAAATTAATATAAGAGGGGCAATTTTTTGTCATGTTATAATAAGTAATGAATTTATTCATGTTAAACCGTCTATTAAATTAGGGAATCAAAAATGAAAAGGAGCGGCTCCTCTTTTTATCAATAAAGTTGATAATGTAATTATTGAAATAAAAGATCTATTAATCTCATAATTTATATTATTTTTTAATATTAATAAAATTACTGAAAACAATAAAACTGTAGAAGCAAGGGCTTGGGTTAAAAAATATTTTAAAGAAGCTTCTGTAGATTTTAAATTATTACTATCTCTTACAAGGGGGATAAAAGATAATAAATTAATTTCTAAACCTATTCAAGCTCCTAACCAAGAATTTGCTGTTACAGTAATAAAAGTTCCTATAATTATTATTGTAACAAATAAAATTTTTGAAGAGTTGTTAAAAATTAAAAAGAAAAGGATTAAAACCTTTATAAATGGGGTATGAACCCAGTAGCTTTATTAGCTTATCTTTTTAAGAATTTTATATTTATTGAATTATACAAATATGGATAAATAAAATTTATAAATATACTTTAGTGTACGACGCACAAAAATTTTTGAAATTTTTAGAAATAGTTTAATTCTATTAGGTATAAGTTCCTTGTAAAAAAAACAAAAAAAAGTATCAATGAATGTAGAATTCTACATAATTTACCCTATCAAGGTAGCCCTTTTATCAGGCAATTCATT